GATTGTATCAACAATTATGTACAAAAAAATACGAAAATAACCTCTGGTGTCGAGGGAATTGCACGAATAGAAATAAAAAAAAGAATCGATCTGATTCAGGTCATAATTTATATGGGATTCCCAAAATTATTAATAGAAGGTAGACCCCGAAGAATCGAAGATTTACAGATGAATGTAAACAAAGAATTTAATTATGTGAACCGAAAACTCAATATTGCTATTACAAGAATTACAAAACCTTATGGACACCCTAATATTCTTGCAGAATTTATAGCCGGACAATTAAAAAATAGAGTTTCATTTCGTAAGGCAATGAAAAAAGCTATTGAATTAACTGAACAGGCAGATACAAAAGGAATTCAAGTACAAATTGCAGGACGTATCGACGGAAAAGAAATTGCACGTGTGGAATGGATCAGAGAAGGGAGGGTTCCCCTACAAACGATTCGAGCAAAAATAGATTATTGTTCCTATAAAGTTCGAACTATATATGGGGTATTAGGCATCAAAATTTGGATATTTGCCGGCGAGTAATAATCATAAACCCTTACTTGCTTTTAATGATGCGAGTAATGAAAAAAAAATAAAAACCCTTTCATTATTTAATTATGTTCAATCAAAAAAATGAGCAATTCTATAGGGTTGAATAAAAATTCTATTGACCATTTAATTTTCTTAAAAATTTAATTGCTATGCTTAGTGTGTGACTCGTTGGTTTTTTAGGGTTAGGATTAAAAAAAAATAGACTGACCATTAACTAGAGAAGAAATAACCAACCCATCGCTTCACATTATCTGGATCCAAAAACCAGTCAAGATATGATATATTAGTCATATCATTGTAGCAACTGAAATATGGTTTTGTATAAAAAAACCAATCGGGTTATATTATGGGTTGTGAAACGAAATATAAAAAGGATGTGAATAACTGGAAAGGTGAGAGAAAGAAAAAAATATATAGTAATGATATAATTCCAATATAAAAATATGTAAGGTCTCTAAACCATCTCATAAAATACAATGTAATAAAGCATCAATACTCTCAATACCGAAGGAGATTAATATGTTCACAGAACAAAAGAACAAAAAAATCAAGAGCCTCGGGCCAATAAAGACTGAGACGATTGGTTCAAGAACAAATTAAATGAGAGGCTCCATTGTAGAATTCAGACCTAAGCATTAATCGAGAAGCGATGGGAACGACGGAACCTGTGAATGCTGAAGATTTTATTGAAAACGAATCCTAATGATTCATCAGGTGGGATGGCGGAACGAACCAGAGAATAATTTCATTTAGTCTGAGCGATCGTGGGCTAACCCTACAACTGAACTAGCTATTAAAAGATAAAAGAGTAAATATTCGCCCGCGGCTTTTTTTTTCAATTGTTTTGATTCGCGAGGAGCTGGATGAGAAGAAACTCTCATGTCCAGTTCTGTAGTAGAGATGGAATTGCGAAACAACCATCAACTATAACCCCAAAAGAACCAGATTCCGTAAACAACATAGAGGAAGAATGAGGGGAATATCGTATCGAGGTAATTCTATTTGTTTCGGTCGATATGCTCTTCAGGCACTTGAACCCGCTTGGATCACATCTAGACAAATAGAAGCAGGGCGACGAGCAATGACACGAAATGCCCGCCGTGGTGGAAAAATATGGGTACGTATATTTCCAGACAAACCCGTTACAGTAAGACCTGCGGAAACACGTATGGGGTCGGGTAAAGGATCTCCCGAATATTGGGTAGCTGTTGTTAAACCAGGTAGAATACTTTATGAAATGGGTGGCGTAGCAGAAAATATAGCTAGAAAGGCTATTTCAATAGCGGCATCCAAAATGCCTATACGAACTCAATTCATTATTTCGTGATAGAAACGTATAACCACAAGAAACAGGTCCTGGAATAAAAAAGCAATTGCAGGTTTCTTTTTTTTTTTTTTGACAAAGAATATTTCTTTTTTTTCTTAGCCCCTTTTGTTTTGCATTGAAAGAACAGATAAAAAAAAATGATATGATTCAACCCCAGACCTATTTGAATGTAGCAGATAACAGCGGGGCCCGAGAATTGATGTGTATTCGAATACTAGGAGCTAGTAATCGCCGATATGCTCATATTGGTGATGTTATTGTTGCTGTGATCAAAGAAGCAGTACCAAATATGCCCTTAAAAAGATCAGAAGTGATCAGAGCTGTAATTGTACGTACTTGTAAAGAACTCAAACGCGATAATGGTATGATAATACGATATGATGACAATGCTGCAGTTGTCATTGATCAAGAAGGAAATCCAAAAGGAACTCGCGTTTTTGGTGCGATCGCCCGAGAATTAAGAAAGTTAAATTTTACTAAAATAGTGTCATTAGCCCCTGAAGTATTATAAGATAAGACCATCATCATCATATAGAGTTATAAGTTATAGTAGAGTATTTTGAATGATTAATAGATTGTGTCTCACGTATATACCTTTAATAATGTTACTTCATAACAAAAAATATCATGTTTATTATATCAAAATTTTGAGGAACCAAAAATTTTAGTTCATTATGGGTAGGGACACTATTGCTGACATAATAACCTCTATACGAAATGCTGACATGCATAGAAAAGTAACGGTTCGAATATCATCTACTAGCATCACTGAAAGCATTGTAAAAATACTTTTAAGAGAAGGTTTTATAGAAAACGTGAGAAAACATCGGGAAAACAACAAAGATTTTTTGGTTTTAACCCTACAACATAGAAGAAATAGGAAGGGGCCATCTCAAACTATTTTAAATTTAAAACGGATAAGTCGACCTGGTCTACGAATCTATTCTAACTATCAAAGAATTCCTAGAATTTTAGGTGGTATAGGGATTGTAATTATTTCTACTTCTCGAGGTATAATGACAGACCGAGAGGCTCGATTAGAAGAAATCGGCGGAGAAATTTTGTGTTATATATGGTAATCCTTCTACTATCAAAATTAGAATTGACTATTTGTGAAAAAAAAAAAAAAGAGAAAGAGTTATCTAATATCACTCCTCCTCCATTAGTTGATACTTCAAGGGGGTTTTACCTGGAATGAAAGAACAAAAATGGGTTCATGAAGGTTTAATTACTGAATCACTTCCCAACGGTATGTTCCGGATTCGTTTAGATAATGAAGATCTGATTCTAGGTTATGTTTCAGGAAGGATCCGACGTAGTTTTATACGGATACTACCAGGAGATAGAGTCAAAATTGAGGTAAGTCGTTATGATTCAACCCGAGGGCGTATAATTTATAGACTCCGCAACAAAGATTCGAACTCGAACGATTAGGTGATTTAAGATTACTTTTTGGGAGATACAATTCGAGATTTTAAATTAAATTTCAAGAAACTTATTTTCTTCCACGAAGTAGATTAGGAATTAAGTTTAAGTTAAGGAATGCAAAATATGAAAATTAGGGCCTCTGTTCGTAAAATTTGTGAAAAATGTCGACTGATCCGTAGGCGGGGACGAATTATCGTAATCTGTTCCAACCCAAGACATAAACAAAGACAAGGATAATTTTTCTAAAAGGAACTCCCTAAAGGACCCCAAATGTACAAATAAAAATAAAGGATCTGTTTTAACATGAAATGGATATATCCATATATCTCTGACTCATATTTATGAGATGATAAAATATGGCAAAACCTATACCAAGAATTGGTTCACGTAGGACTGGACGTATTGGTTCACGTAAAAATACACGTAGACTACCAAAGGGAGTTATTCATGTTCAAGCAAGTTTCAACAATACCATTGTGACTGTTACAGATGTACGGGGGCGGGTTGTTTCTTGGTCCTCGGCCGGTACTTGTGGATTCAAGGGTACAAGAAGAGGGACACCATTTGCTGCTCAAACAGCAGCAGGAAACGCTATTCGTACAGTAGTGGATCAAGGTATGCAACGAGCAGAAGTAATGATAAAAGGTCCAGGTCTCGGAAGAGATGCAGCATTACGGGCTATTCGCAGAAGTGGTATACTATTAAGTTTCGTACGAGATGTAACCCCTATGCCCCATAATGGCTGTAGACCTCCTAAAAAAAGACGTGTGTAAAAATAAAGATTGAAGTGATTTCAAGAGAAATAAATGATTCAATGATCTCATCAAATAATATTACTATGGTTCGAGAGAAAGTAAGAGTATCTACTCGGACACTAGAGTGGAAGTGTGTTGAATCAAGAGCAGACAGTAAGCATCTTTATTATGGACGCTTTATTTTGTCGCCACTTATGAAAGGTCAAGCCGACACAATAGGCATTGCGATGCGCAGAGCTTTGCTTGGAGAAATAGAAGGAACATGTATCACACGTGCAAAATCTCAGAAAATACCACATGAATATTCTACCATAGGAGGTATTCAAGAATCAGTACATGAAATTTTAATGAATTTGAAAGAAGTTGTATTGAGAAGTAGTCTGTATGGAATTCGCAACGCATCTATTTGTGTCAGTGGTCCCGGATATGTAACTGCTCAAGATATCATCTCACCACCTTCTGTGGAAATCGTTGATAATACACAGCATATCGCTAGCCTGACTGAACCAATTGACTTGTGTATTAGATTACAAATTGAAAGGCATCGCGGATATCGTCTAAAAACGGCAAATAACTTTCAAGACGGAAGTTATCCCATAGATGCTGTATTCATGCCTGTTCGAAATGTGAATTATAGTATTCATTCTTATGGGACTGGGAATGAAAAACAAGAGATACTTTTTCTCGAAATATGGACAAATGGAAGTTTAACTCCTAAAGAAGCACTGCATGAAGCTTCTCGAAATTTGATTGATTTATTTATTCCCTTTCTCCATGCGGAAGAAGAAAACTTACGTTTAGAGGACAATCAACACAAGGTTACTTTACCCTTTTTTACTTTTCATGAGAGATTGGCTAACCTAAAGAAAAACAAAAAAGAAATAGCATTAAAATATATTTTTATTGACCAATCAGAACTGCCCCCCAGGATCTATACTTCCCTAAAA